GCTTTTTAATGTTGGATTTTTTAGCATTGGGGCGCGCCTTAAAAATTTAATAGAGATTTTTAGGCCAATATTTGGGAAAATTTGCGGCAAATTAATGCGATGTGTATGTATATATATATATAATGCGGATAGCTAGCCCACATTTCAACTTGCTAGTTTGCACGTTCTCGAACCTTCCTTGGTTTCGGGGTTTGACAAGGATAACAGGATTTGCTGAGCGTAGGGGGTAGGGGGGTTTGTCGCGCAGAAACCGAGAGGGGGGGCATATATATAGGGGTAAGTTGAAGAAGGAATGAATATGTTATGCACTTGAGTTAAAAATATGTAATTCTTAAGTTATGTCTTTTAATAATTGACCTACTTAAACTCAAGCAAGGAATATGTTCAACCTTGATTTCTCATTTGAGCCTGCACTCTGAGATGCAAGGTGAAAGGTAACCAAAAAGGAGAACCCCTATGCATATAAAAGAATGCCCGGCATGTGGGGTTAATGAGGAGTATGTACTCACATCATTTAACCATATGCCAGACATAATTATCCGAGGGTGGAATTTTTACAGTCATGTTCCTGAGATTCAAGCCAGATGCAAGTAATAGTTCATTCTGTGTTACCCCCACAATTTGTGTCCCTGATCCTATCATGCAGAATATACCTTAATATAAACCAGTTGGTGGTCTCTTACTACATTAATATGGTCGAATTAAATCTTAGTTGATTATTTCAAGGAAATATTTGAGGACCAATTATAGGGGAATAATCTATTTCCCGGGTCGAAATAAATTATTTCTGAGTTTTAATATTTTGGTTTATGCACGTTTTGGACGTTAGTACTTGCTTTATGGTTAATATAAATGAATGGTGATAATACATATGTATGTACTTATGCATTATGTAATATAATGCATATATATGTACTAAACCATATAGGTCACCATCAGAAGATAGTTTAATTTAGAATTCTGGCTTTGGGAGCCAGGGGTGGGAGTTAAAATCTCTCTTTTCTGGGCGCTAGGGGGGAATTTAACCTCCGATCTTCGGATTACAAGACCGATGCTTTAATACTAAGCTACTAGGGCAAGCTCATTTTAGTGCTTTATTCTCTACCCATCCTGCTAGTGGAGTAAGGATGAGGAATAATGCAAAGTAGAGGACTGATGCGATTTGTCCGATGATAATGTACGGATGTTCTACAGGCATGCCTCCAATTCATGTTAGGATGATTATATCTGCTACTAGGGTTCAGAATAGGAATTGAGTGATTGGACGGAATGTTAGTCCTCGTTGTTTTGAGGTGTGTAAGATTGGTACCACTATTAGGACTAAGATGGAGAATAGTAATGCAAGGACCCCTCCTAGTTTGTTTGGAATGGATCGTAGGATGGCGTAAGCAAATAGGAAATATCATTCTGGTTTAATGTGTGGGGGAGTAACTAGTGGGTTTGCCGGAGTGAAATTTTCTGGGTCTCCTAAGAGGTTTGGGGAGAACAGTGCTAATGATGTGAGGGCTAGTAATATCACTACAAACCCTAGAAGGTCTTTGTATGAAAAATATGGGTGGAAGGAGATTTTATCTGCGTCGGAGTTTAATCCGGCCGGGTTGTTTGAGCCTGTTTCGTGGAGAAAAAGTAGATGTAGGATGGTTGCGGCGGCGACGACGAATGGCAGTAGGAAATGGAATGCGAAGAATCGTGTTAGTGTTGCGTTGTCTACTGAGAAGCCACCTCAGATTCATTGAACAAGGGTATCTCCTATATAGGGAACTGCTGATAGTAGGTTTGTAATTACTGTGGCACCTCAAAAGGACATCTGTCCTCATGGAAGGACGTAGCCAACGAAGGCCGTTATTATAACTAACAGGAGAAGGACTACTCCAATATTTCAGGTTTCTTTGTACAGGTAGGATCCATAGTATAGGCCACGGGCGATGTGTATGTAAATACAGATGAAAAAGAATGATGCCCCGTTGGCGTGGATATTACGGATAAGTCAGCCATAGTTTACGTCTCGGCAGATGTGGATTACTGATGAAAATGCGGTTGAGATGTCAGAGGTGTAGTGTATGGCCAGGAATAATCCGGTTAGGATCTGAGTAATTAAACATAATCCTAGGAGGGACCCGAAGTTTCATCATACGGAGATATTAGATGGTGTGGGGAGGTCAACTAGTGCGTCGTTGGCGATTTTTATTAGTGGGTGGGTTTTTCGTAGGCTTGCCATTATTGTTCTTGTAGTTGAACTACAACGGTGGTTCTTCAAGTCACTGGTCTCGGTTAAAGTCCGAGCAAGAATTATGACTTATTTTATGTTTTTATTGTTGGTAGCTTTAGTCGTGGGTTTGATTGCTGTTGCTTCTAATCCTACGCCTTATTTTGCTGCTTTAGGTTTGGTAGTAGCAGCGGGGGTTGGGTGCGGGATTTTAGTTGGTTATGGGGGTTCTTTCTTGTCTTTGGTTCTTTTTTTAATTTATTTGGGGGGGATGCTCGTGGTGTTTGCTTATTCAGCGGCTTTGGCTGCTGAGCCTTTTCCAGAGGCTTGGGGAAGTCGTTCTGTAGCTGGGTATGTGTTAGTCTACCTTCTAGGTGTTGTATTGGCGGCCGGGTTGTTTTGAGGGGGATGATATGAGGGTTCTTGGGTGGTTGTTGATGGGTTGAAGGAGTTTTCTATGTTGCGTGGCGATGTTAGTGGTGTGGCTGTTATATATTCTTTTGGCGGGGTGATGTTGGTTATTTGTGCGTGAGTATTACTTTTAACGCTACTTGTGGTGTTGGAGCTTACTCGGGGTTTAAGTCGTGGTACTCTTCGAGCTGTTTAAATAAGAGTTAGAAGAATGGCTAGGGTCAGGGTTAGGAGGAAAATAGTTAGGTAGGTTTTAATTATGCCTCGTTGAATGTCGCTTGTAATTTTTGATATTATTATTTGGGTTAATGCTAGCCCTTTTGGTCCTGTAATTTCAAGTCATGTTTGGTCGAATTTAGTGGCGACTGATTGTCCTAGGGCTAAGTTAAGTTTAGGAGGGAGTCGGTGAATTATTGCGGGGAAATACCCTAGTATGTTTGAGAAGTGGTGTATGGGGATTGTGGGGGTAATTTTGACTTGTTTATTGGTTATGGCCGTGAGTTCTATGGCCACTAGAAGTCCAGTGATGGTTACTATGAGGGCTGCTAGTTTTAGGGAGGCTGGTATTGTTATAATGGGTGTTTTTGAAGGTAGGAAGTTAGACGTAATGATAAGTCCTGCAATGATACTTCCTCAGGCAAGTCGTTTGATAGGGTTGATGACTAATGGGTTGTTTTCGTTAATAGGGGATAGTGGCAGAAATCGGGGGGATCCCATGGTTACGAAGAATACTACTCGGAAGCTATAGACTGCGGTAAATGATGTGGCAATTAGTGTGAGGGTTAGGGCTCAGGCGTTAAGGTAGGAGGTGTTTAGGGCCTCAATGATGGCATCTTTTGAGAAGAATCCGGCTAGGAATGGGGTTCCTGTTAGTGCTAGGCTACCAATTGTGAGATAGGTTGAGGTGGCAGGTATTAGGTTGTGAAGGCCTCCTATTTTTCGGATGTCTTGTTCATCATTTAGGCTATGGATAATTGATCCGGAGCATAAGAATAATATGGCCTTGAAGAATGCATGTGTGCAGATGTGGAGGAATGCTAGTTGTGGCTGGTTTAATCCAATTGTGACTATTATTAAACCTAGTTGACTGGATGTTGAGAAAGCTACAATTTTTTTAATGTCATTTTGAGTTAGGGCGCAGGTGGCTGTGAATAGTGTAGTAAGTGCTCCTAAGCAGAGGCAGATTGTTAGTGCCAGGTTGTTGTTTTCTATGAGGGGGTGGAGGCGGATTAATAGGAAAATTCCTGCAACGACCATGGTGCTGGAATGGAGTAGGGCAGATACTGGCGTAGGGCCCTCCATGGCAGAAGGGAGTCAAGGATGTAGGCCGAATTGGGCCGATTTTCCTGTTGCTGCAAGGATTAGTCCGACTAGGGGGATTGTTATGTCAAAGTTTTTTGATAGGAAGAAGATTTGTTGGATTTCTCAGGAGTTGAGGTTTATTGCGAATCATGCTATGCTTAGGATTAGTCCGATGTCTCCTACTCGGTTATAGATGACGGCTTGGAGGGCTGCTGTGTTAGCATCTGCTCGCCCGTATCATCATCCGATTAGTAAGAATGACATAATTCCAACGCCCTCTCAGCCAATGAATAGTTGGAATATATTGTTGGCTGTGACCAGGGTAATTATGGCTACTAGGAATAGAAGTAGGTATTTGAAAAATCGGTTTATATTTGGGTCGGAGTGCATATATCATAGTGCAAATTCTAGGATAGACCAGGTAACGTAGAGGGCAATGGGGGTGAAAATAAGGGAGTAATGGTCGAATTTGAAGCTGATGTTTGTGTCAAATATGTGTGTGTTTATTCACTGTCAGTTTGTAGTGATACTTTCCATTCCTTGGTCTAGAAAAATTATGAGTGGGAGAAGACTGATGAAGAATGAGGTGCTGACGGCGGTTTTGACGTGTGTATTTGCTCATTCTGGTTTTTGTGGTTTGGGGCTTAGTGTCGTTAGTAGGGGAAATATAAGGATAGTGAGAACTAAAATAAGTGAGGATGATATAATTAAGGTTGTTGGATTCATAGCTTCCACTTGGATTTGCACCAAGAGTTTTTGGTTCCTAAGACCAATGGATGAACTGTTATCCTTCAGAAGCGTGAGGAAGCCGCGGATTTTAACCGCGGTGCATAAGGATTAGCAGTACTTATTGATTTCTGTCCTTCCTTGGTGAGTAAGGGGATTTTAACTCCTGTCTTTAGAATCACAATCTAATGTTTTGGTTAAACTATACTTACTAGTAGCATCAGCCTCATATAAGTTCTGGCTTTGCTACAAGGAGAATTACTGGAATTAGGTGAAGGGCTATTAGTAAGTGTTCTCGGGTGTGGAATGGTGGGAGTTTAGTGATGTGGCTTGGTGTTGGGCCTCGTTGAGACATGAGGAATATGTACAAGGAGTAGCCTGCTGTGATTAGTGTTCCTGCTCCTGTGAGTGTAATAGTTCATGGTGATCAGTTGAATAATGTTGTAATAATTATTAGTTCTCCTATTAGGTTGGGTAGTGGGGGTAATGCCAGGTTGGCCAGATTGGCGATGAATCATCATACTGCTGTTAATGGGAAGATTATTTGTAATCCTCGGGCAAGAATTATGGTTCGGCTATGGGTTCGTTCATAGGCTGTATTGGCTAAGCAAAATAGTATTGAAGACACTAATCCGTGGGCGATTATTAGAATAATAGCTCCTGAGAATCCTCATGGGGTTTGGATTAGAATCCCGCCTGCCACAAGCCCCATGTGGCTGACAGATGAGTAGGCGATTAGGGACTTGAGGTCTGTTTGTCGAAGGCAAATTGATCCAGTTATGATAATGCCCCATAATGCCAGAATAATAAATGGGTATACTAGTTCTTTGGATAGTGGGTCTAGCATAATTATTATTCGTATTATTCCGTATCCTCCTAGTTTTAGTAGAACTGCTGCTAGTACTATGGACCCTGCGACTGGGGCTTCAACGTGTGCTTTTGGTAGTCACAGGTGTACTCCATACAGTGGTATTTTTACTAAGAATGCGATTAAGCAGCCGGCCCATCAGATTTTGTGGCCTCAGGAGTTTAGAAGTAATGGTTGGGAATATTGGATGACTAACATGGACAGGGTCCCGGTAGATTGTTGAAGTAGGAGGAGGGCGACTAGTAGTGGGAGGGATCCTGCTAGGGTGTAAAATAGGAAGTAGGTTCCTGCATTGAGGCGTTCAGTTTGGTTTCCTCATCGGGTGATAATAATAAGGGTTGGGATGAGTGTGGCTTCAAATATAATATAAAATATAATAATTTCGGTGGCGCCGAACGCTATGATTAGAAAGGTTTGTAGTGAGGTGAGGAGAGTAATATATAAACGTTGTCGGCTGACAGGTTCAGGGTTGACATGGTTTTGGCTGGCCAGAATTATTAATGGAAGAAGTCAACACGTTAGTACTAGGAGGGGGGTTGAGAGTGGATCTGTGGCCAAGTATGAGTTAGATGTGGTTCATCCGGTCTCTGATGTTCATTTTAGTCATGTGAGACTGATAAGGGCAATTAGGAGGCTATGTGCAGTTGTGGCTGTTCATAGTCATTTGGGAGAGGCTAGTCAAATTGTTGGGAATAATATAACAGTGGGGATTAGTACTTTTAGCATTGTAGAAGATTAAGGTTTTGTAAACGGTCGGTTCCATGGGTTCGGGCTGTGGCTACTAGGAGTGCAAGGCCCGTGCTTGCTTCGCAGGCGGAGAAGGCCAGTAATAGTATAGGGGCTGCGGAGAAGCTTGTTGATTCGAATTGTAAGGCCCATAGGGCTAGTGCAATAAACAGGGATAGTATTATTCCTTCTAAGCATAGGAGTGCGGAGAGTAGGTGGGTGCGGTGGAATGCTAGCCCTATTAATCCTAAAATGAATGCTGAGCTAAAGCTAAAATGTACTGGTGTCATAAGGGGGTCATGGACTTAAACCACAATTTTCTGAGCCGAAATCAGAGGTCTTGTTTTGGACTAACTCCCTATTCTGCTCATTCTAGGCCACCTTGAGTTCACTCGTAGATTAGTCCTAGGGTTAATAGGATTAGGACTGTAGTGGCTCAGAAGAATGTTCCGGTGGGGTTGTGGAGTTGATCTCCTCATGGCAGGGGGAGGAGGAGGGCAATTTCTAGGTCAAATAGGAGGAACAGGATTGCTACTAGGAAGAATCGTAATGAGAAGGGCAGTCGGGCGGACCCCAGTGGGTCGAACCCGCATTCATAGGGGGATAGTTTTTCTGCGTCTGGGTTTATTTGTGGTAGTCAGAAAGATACGATTGCCAGGATTGAGGATAGGGCTACTGTAATGGTGAGAATGGTTATAATTAAGTTCATTATCTTTCCCTGGGGTTTAACCAAGACTAAATGATTGGAAGTCACTTGTACTAACTCTGATACTAGAAAGATTATGAGCCTCATCAATAGATGGATACGTAGAGGAATAGTCACACTACGTCAACGAAGTGTCAATATCAGGCGGCGGCTTCAAAGCCGAAATGATGTTCAGATGTAAAGTGGTATTGGATTTGGCGGAGGAGGCAGACAGCCAGGAATGATGATCCGATAATGACATGTAGTCCATGGAATCCTGTAGCTACGAAGAATGTGGAGCCATATACCCCGTCTGCGATTGTGAAAGGTGCCTCATAGTATTCTATAGCTTGAAGGGCAGTGAAGTAGAGTCCGAGTAGGATTGTAAGTGCAAGGGATTGGATAGCTTGTTTTCGTTCACCCTCTATGATGCTATGGTGGGCTCATGTGACTGTTACTCCTGATGCTAGTAGCACGGCTGTGTTGAGGAGGGGGACTTCGAAGGGGTCTAATGTAGTAATTCCTGTTGGGGGTCAGCATCCTCCTAGTTCTGGTGTTGGCGCTAGGCTTGAGTGATAGAAAGCTCAGAAAAATCCTAGGAAGAAGAATACCTCTGAAGTAATAAATAGGATTATTCCATAACGTAGCCCCTTTTGTACTGGTGGTGTGTGGTGGCCTTGGAATGTTCCTTCTCGAATAATGTCACGTCATCATTGGAATATTGTAAGGAGTAGAAGAATTATCCCAAGGGTTATTAATGTTGTTGAGTGGAAGTGGAACCAGATTGCTAGGCCGGATGTTATTAATAGAGCACCGACGGCTCCGGTTAGTGGTCATGGGCTTGGATCAACCATATGATATGCATGTGCTTGGTGGGCCATTAGACGTTTTCTTGCAGGTAGAGGCTTAGGAGTAGTACGAATACATAAGCTTGAATTATTGCTACTGCCACTTCTAGGAGTGTCAGGAGGAAGAGAACGGTGGCGGTTAGGATGGCTACTGTAGGCATTATTGGCAATAGGACAAATACAGCTGTGGCGATGAGTTGAATCAATAAGTGGCCCGCAGTTAAGTTGGCTGTAAGTCGAACGCCTAGGGCTAATGGTCGAATAAATAGGCTAATTGTTTCGATAATAATTAGTACGGGGATTAAGGGAATGGGTGTTCCTTCTGGTAAGAGGTGTCCGAGGGCAACTGTTGGTTGATTTCGCATTCCAATAATTACGGTGGCAAGTCACAGTGGTACAGCAAATCCTATGTTTAGTGATAGTTGCGTTGTGGGTGTGAAAGTATATGGGAGAAGGCCTAATATGTTAATAGTAATAAGAAATACTATTAATGAGGCCAACAGAAGTGCTCATTTATGTCCTCCTACGTTTAGAGGTATCATTAATTGGTTAGTGAATCGGTTAATAAACCATGTTTGGAGGGTGATGAGTCGGTTGTTAATTCATCGGGATGGCGGGGTTGGGAAGAGGAGTCATGGTAGTGCGATTGCAAGAGCAATAAGTGGAACTCCTAGGAAGGATGGGCTTGCGAATTGGTCGAAGAAGCTTACTATCATGGTCAATCTCAGGGTTCTGTTTTGTGTTTTTCTTCACTTATTGGGGTTGGTTCATTTGGTGTGGTATGATTTAAGATTTTAGTTGGGATAATGGTGAGAAAGACGATTCAAGAGAATACTAGAATTGCAAATCAGGGGTTGGGGTTTAATTGGGGCATTTCACTAGAGGTGGTCGGTAGGCACCAAACTTTGGCTTAAAAGGCCAACGCTTTGTCCGATAATTAGCTTTCTAGTGAGGCGTCTTCTAGTATTAATGAGGATCAGCTCTCGAAGTGCTCTAGCGGGACTGCTTCAACTACGATAGGCATAAAGCTGTGGTTTGCTCCGCAGATTTCAGAGCACTGTCCGTAGAACACACCTGGGCGTGAGGCAATGAAAGCAGTTTGGTTTAGTCGGCCTGGTACCGCGTCTATTTTTACGCCTAGAGATGGGACGGCTCAGGAGTGTAACACATCTTCGGCAGATACTAGGACACGAACTGGTGATTCTATAGGGACTACTATTCGGTGGTCTGTTTCTAGGAGTCGGAATTGGCCTGGTGTAAGGTCTTGGGTCGGGATTATGTAGGAGTCGAAGCCCAGATCTTCGTAGTCTGTGTATTCATAGCTTCAATACCACTGATGTCCTATGGCTTTAATTGTTAGGTGGGGGTCATTGATTTCGTCTATAAGGTACAGAATTCGAAGAGAGGGTAGGGCGATCAAAACTAGAATAACAGCTGGTAAAATGGTTCATACGATTTCGATTTCTTGAGAGTCTAAGATATATTTGTTGGTAAGTTTGGTTGAAACCATTGCAATAATAATATAAAGCACTAGAGTACTAATTAAGAATACGATTATTAGGGCGTGGTCATGGAAGTGAAGAAGTTCTTCTATAACGGGTGATGCCGCGTCTTGGAATCCTAGTTGCGTGGGATGTGCCATTAAGCCTTAGGGCTTAAGACATACAGGGATTTAACCTGCAATTTCACCTCGACAAGGTGATGTAATCTGCGTATTTTACTAATGTCTTTAGAAGAAAGTGACAGAGTGGTTATGTGACTGGCTTGAAACCAGTATATGGGGGTTCAATTCCTTCCTTTCTCGTTAGTTTGATTGAACTTGAACGAATGCGGGCTCTTCAAATGTGTGGTATGGTGGAGGGCAGCCATGAAGTCATTCTACGTTTGTTATAGTTAATTCTACTGAGGATACTTCTCGTTTAGCGGCGAAGGCTTCTCATAGAATAAATAGGAACATGATTACTGCTACTAGGGAAATAAGTGACCCGATGGATGATACTGTATTTCACAGGGCGTAGGCGTCTGGGTAGTCGGAGTATCGTCGTGGCATTCCTGCCAGGCCTAGGAAGTGTTGTGGGAAGAATGTAAGATTAACGCCAATAAATATTACCCCGAAGTGAATTTTTGTTCAGGTGTCATTTAAAGTGTATCCTGTAAATAGGGGGAATCAGTGAACGAAAGCTGCCATGATGGCAAACACAGCACCTATGGATAGTACGTAGTGGAAGTGTGCGACTACGTAATATGTGTCGTGAAGAACAATATCGAGTGATGAGTTGGCTAGAACAATTCCTGTTAGTCCACCCACTGTGAAGAGGAAAATAAAACCAAGGGCTCATAGTATGGGTGTTTCTCATTTAATAGACCCTCCATGGAGTGTGGCTAATCAGCTAAATACTTTTACACCGGTTGGGATGGCAATAATTATTGTTGCAGACGTAAAATATGCACGAGTGTCTACGTCTATTCCGACAGTGAACATATGGTGGGCTCATACAATAAATCCTAGGAGACCAATAGCTATCATAGCTCAGACCATTCCTATGTAGCCGAATGGTTCTTTTTTGCCTGCGTAGTAGGCTACAACGTGGGAGATGATACCAAATCCAGGTAGGATAAGAATGTAAACTTCTGGGTGGCCGAAGAATCAGAATAGGTGTTGATATAAGATCGGGTCTCCTCCTCCTGCCGGGTCGAAGAATGTGGTATTTAGATTACGGTCTGTAAGGAGTATAGTAATTCCAGCGGCTAGGACTGGCAGGGACAGGAGAAGAAGTACGGCTGTTACAAGCACAGCTCAAACAAACAGAGGTGTTTGGTATTGAGAAATGGCTGGTGGTTTCATGTTAATAGTTGTGGTGATGAAGTTAATTGCACCTAAGATTGATGACACACCTGCCAGGTGGAGCGAGAAAATTGTTAGGTCTACGGATGCCCCCGCGTGGGCAAGATTGCCTGCGAGTGGCGGGTAGACTGTTCACCCTGTTCCAGCTCCAGCCTCAACACCAGAGGAGGCTAACAGTAGGAGGAAAGAGGGGGGTAGAAGTCAGAAACTCATGTTATTTATTCGTGGGAATGCCATATCAGGTGCCCCGATTATTAGCGGCACGAGTCAGTTTCCAAATCCTCCGATTAGAATTGGTATTACTATAAAGAAAATTATTACGAAGGCATGGGCAGTGACAATGACATTATAAATTTGGTCATCGCCCAGAAGTGATCCAGGTTGGCTTAGTTCGGCTCGAATGAGAAGGCTTAGGGCGGTTCCCACTATTCCGGCTCAGGCACCAAATACAAGATAGAGGGTACCAATGTCTTTGTGGTTTGTAGAAAAGAATCAGCGCGTAATTGCCACAGGTAGGGTAGCCGAGTGCATAGGCGGCGGGTTGTAGCCCCGAAGACAGAGGTTTAAGTCCTCTCCTTATCATAGCTCCGTGGTGAAGAAACATGTTGGATTGCAAATCCAGAGACGTAGATTAGTAGTCTGCCGGGGCTTTTCCCGCCTTACTAGGCTATGGCGGGAAAAGTAGATGGATGCTCGCTGGCTTGAGCGCTTAGCTGTTAACTAAGAGTTTGTAGGATCGAGGCCTTCCCATCTAGTAAGGCCTTAGTTTAATAAAAACATTTGATTTGCAATTAGAAAATGCAAGATAGACTCTTGTAGGTCTTATCAGGGACTAGAAGATTTTCACTTCTGCTTAGAGCTTTGAAGGCTCTTGGTCTGATGTTATCCTAAGTCCCTAGGTGGCTAGTATTAGAATAGCTGGGGTTATTGGTAAAAGTCCTAGGGCGATTGCGGTAGATAGGGTAAGTGGGAGGGAGGATTGGGTTGTTTGAGTTCGTCAGGGGGTGATTGAGTTGATCGTATTGGGAGAAATTGTTAGTGTTATTGCGTAGCAGAGGCGTAGGTAGAAGTAAAGGCTTAGTAAGGCGGCCAGGGCTATGATTGTGGCAGTGGCTGGAAGGTTTTGTTTTGCCAATTCTTGTAGAATTAGTCATTTTGGCATGAATCCTGTTAGTGGGGGTAGGCCCCCTAGTGATAATAGTACTAGGGCGGTAGTTGTTGTTAGGATTGGGCTTTTTGATCAGACTATTGAAAGAGTGTTGATTTTTGTGGCGGATGATGTTTTTAGAGTGAGGAATGCTGCGGATGTCATAAAAATATATGTTCCTAGGGCGACGAGGGTGAGTTGAGGGGCGTATTGGAGAATAATAATTATTCAGCCTATATGTGCAATTGAGGAGTAGGCTAAGATTTTTCGAAGTTGGGTTTGGTTTAACCCGCCTCATCCCCCAATTAGGGTGGATATGACCCCTAGGGCGGTTAATAGTAAGGGGTCCACGGCTTGGGCTGTTTGGATAATTAGGGCGAATGGGGCAAGTTTTTGTCATGTCGATAAAATTAGCCCTGTTATAAGATCTAGTCCTTGTAGGACTTCTGGTATTCAGAAGTGTATTGGTGCTAGTCCAATTTTAAGTGCTAAGGCAGTAATGATCATTGTGCTAGCAAGGGGGTTAGATATGTTGTTTATATCTCATTCTCCTGTAATTCAGGCGTTTGTTGTGCTTGCAAATATAATTATTGCGGCTGCGGTGGCTTGGGTTAAGAAGTATTTTGTGGTGGCTTCTACTGCACGAGGGTGGTGGTGTTGTGCTATTAAGGGGATAATTGCTAGAGTGTTAATTTCTAGTCCTATTCAGGCTAGTAGTCAATGGGAGCTGGCAAAGGTTAAGGTGGTTCCTAGACCTAGGCTGGATAGTAGGATTGCGAGTACATAGGGATTCATTGATGGAGGAGGGACTTTAACCGTCATGTTCGGGGTATGGGCCCGAAAGCTTGATTAGCTGACCCCATCTTAGAAAGTGGTGTAGAGGAAGCACTAAGAGTTTTGATCTCTTGGGCATGGGTTCGATCCCCTTCTTTCTAAGAACTGAGGGGATTTTAGCCCCTATAGGCCACTCTATCAAAGTGGTCCCTAGGCATTCGGGCACAGTTCCTGAATTATAGTTGTGGGGGAAGACCCGCTAGTGCGATTGGCAGGGCAATGTGTCATAGTACTAGGGCTAATGTTAGGGGGAGGAAGTTTTTTCATACAAGGTGTATTAGTTGGTCGTACCGGAATCGTGGGTATGAGGCTCGTACTCAGAGGAACACAATAGAGAGTAGCGCGGCTTTAGTCATGAGGCTAATTGTTGTTAATTCTGGGATGTGGTGGATGTGTGATGTTCCCAGAAATAATACAGCTGATAAGGTATTTATTAATAGGATGTTTGCATATTCGGCTAGGAAGAAGAGGGCGAAGGGTCCTCCTGCATATTCTACGTTGAAGCCTGAGACTAGCTCTGATTCTCCTTCTGTCAGGTCGAATGGTGCTCGGTTAGTTTCTGCCAGGGTTGAGATGTACCATATTGCGGCTAATGGTCATGCAGGGGCTAATAGTCAGATACTTTCTTGGGCCGTGCTAAATGTTTGTAGGGTGTAGCCCCCTGAGAAGATAATTACTGACAGAAGGATTAGTCCGAGGCTTACTTCATAGGAAATTGTTTGGGCTACAGCCCGTAGGGCTCCGATTAGTGCATATTTTGAATTTGATGCTCATCCTGATCCTAGAATAGAATATACTGCGAGGCTTGATAGGGCCAGGATAAAGAGAACTCCTAGGTTGAGATCAATTACTGGGTATGGTATGGGCATGGGTGCTCATAGAGTTAAGGCTAGTGTTAATGCAAGAATAGGGGTGGCTAAGAATAGGAAGGGGGAGGATGTAGAAGGGCGGACTGGCTCTTTAATAAATAATTTTACTCCGTCGGCGATAGGTTGTAGGAGTCCATATGGTCCGACTACATTTGGCCCCTTTCGTAGTTGTATATATCCTAATACTTTGCGTTCGATTAGGGTTAGGAAGGCTACTGCTAGCAGAACAGGTACGATGTAGGCTAGGGGGTTGATCAGGTGATTTATTAGAGTGTTTAGCATAAACTGGGAAGAGGATTTGAACCTCTGGTTTAAAGGGCTTAGGCCTTTCGCAATTTACCATGCTCTGCCACCCCAGTATGTCCTTATTTCGGGTGGTTGGGGTTTTGGCCCTCCCTTTGTTTAATTTATTTGTTTTCATTAATTAGGGGTGGGGCGTGCTTTAAGTATGGGCCCCTCTTTTCCGATCCTTTCGTACTAGGAAAAGTAGCGTTACAGATAGAAACTGACCTGGATTGCTCCGGTCTGAACTCAGATCACGTAGGACTTTAATCGTTGAACAAACGAACCCTTAATAGCGGCTGCACCATTAGGATGTCCTGATCCAACATCGAGGTCGTAAACCCCCTCGTCGATATGGACTCTGGGAGAGGATTGCGCTGTTATCCCTAGGGTAACTTGGTTCGTTGATCGGCTTTATTGGCCGGATCATTTTTGGTCAGATGTTCTGTGGCTTAGAGATGTTTCTCTTGGTTTTAGGGGTTTGGCCCATTCCACTCGGAGGCTTGTTTTTCCTCCGTGGTCGCCCCAACCGAAGGTAAAATTTCATTTTCCATTAAGTTTTTGCTTTTTATTAAGTTGCTTAACGTGGTTGAATTTTGTACCTTAAGCTCCAAAGGGTCTTCTCGTCTTGTATGGTTATACCCGCTTCTGCACGGATAGATCAATTTCACTGACTTGAAGGGGGAGACAGTTAAGCCCTCGTTTAGCCATTCATACAGGTCTCTATTTAAAAGACAAGTGATTGCGCTACCTTTGCACGGTCAAAATACCGCGGCCGTTGAACCCGTAGTCACTGGGCAGGCTGGACCTCCTATACTCAGTTTAGTTGCAGGAGGCGATGTTTTTGGTAAACAGGCGAGGCTTGTGTTTGCCGAGTTCCTTCCCTTTCTTTTAGTCTTTCCTTTAAAAATAGCACTCCAGTGTGGGGTTAACGATTGTTTGGTTGTGGGTTTTTCTTGGTTTTTCTGTTATTCACATTACTCTCTTGGGTTGGGTTCGTTAATATCCAGTGGTTTGTCCGATCTGGCTTACACTTGTGCTTGGAGAAGAGCAGGTCTTCTTGTTACTCATTTTAGCATAATTTCTTCCATGCGGGCATGGGTTAGCCTGATATTGTTAGGGGAATAAGATTTTTTATCAGTATAATAAACTTCTTTCTGTCTGAGCTTTAACGCTTTCTATTTAGATGGCTGCTTTTAGGCCCACTAAAACAGTATGTTTTATATATTATGATCTTTATCCTCCTGTGAAGGTTGTATCCTTTGTTAGAGGGGCTGTACCCCCTTTAACTAACTCTCGTATGTTTCCCTTATGTCTTAATGTTGTATTTTTTGATTTGGGGTGTACGAGGCTGAACTTCTATCCACTTCTCAGGCAACCAGCTATCACCAAGTTCGGTAGGTCTGTCACTTCTACCCGGAGCTCTTCCCACTCTTTTGCCACAGAGACGGGTTAGCCCTAAATTTAAATAGGCTGTCTCGGGGTAGCTCACCTGGTTTCGGGGTTTCAAACTAAAGGTCTCTTTGCTCGAGGGTGCTGGCTAAATCATGATGCAAAAGGTACAAGGTTTAGTCTTTGTTTTTTAGTGCTTATATGGGTTGTTTCATTTCTCTTTCAGCTTTCCCTTGCGGTACTTTTTCTATTGCTTTGGGTTGAACCTTTTCTGTCTCCCATACTTAGGTAAAAAAATGGTTTAGTTTGTGGTGTTAAGTCATGTTTTGTTATTAACATTGTTAGGTTATATTGGTGGTTAAGCTAGCTGTTTGGCTCAGGGTGATCCAACTTGCATGGATGTCTTCTCGGTGTAAGTGAGATGCTTGACTAGCTCAGCCACGCCCTGGGTTTAATCCAAGTGCACCTTCCGGTACACTTACCATGTTACGACTTGCCTCCCCTTGTCAGTGCTTTAGTATTAAGTATTTTTGTTGCGTTTTGACAGGGGAGAGTGACGGGCGGTGTGTACGCGCCTCAGAGCCGGGTTCAAAAGGACACTCTGCTTCCTTTTTACTACTAAATCCTCCTTCAAGCACTATTTCATGTTGCATGTTCGTAGTGTTCTGTGATAGAAAATGTAGCCCATTTCTTCCCACTTCGTACGCTACACCTCGACCTGACGTTCTGGGTTGTGCCCATTTTGCTTACTTTTATTACCTTCACAGGGTAAGCTGACGACGGCGGTATATAGGCTGGGATGGCTAGAAGTGGTGAGGTTTAACGGGGGTTATCGGTTCTAGAACAGGCTCCTCTAGGGGGGTCTGAGGCACCGTCAGGTCCTTTGGGTTTCAAGCTGATGCTCGTAGTACCCGGGCGGACATCTAATTGTAGCTGGATGTCTAGGTTTATGGCTGAGCATAGTGGGGTATCTAATCCCAGTTTGTTTCTCAGCTTTCGTGGGGTCAGGTGGGCTTTGTTAAAGCTACTTTCGTATGATTGGGCTTCGGACACCTAGAAGCGTATGACGGCCAAAGGGCCATTTGGCTTTAAAGAATTATCTTACTCGCCTTAACCACCCTTTACGCCGTGGTGTTATCAACTAGGGCCTCTCGTTTAACCGCGGTGGCTGGCACGAGTTTTACCGGCCCTTTTAACCCTAACTGAGTCAAGTTTTCACTTATGGCTTAATGTTTATCACTGCTGAATTCCCTTGGGGGTGTGGCTTGGCCAGGCGTCTTGGGCTAAAATTTGTGCCTGATGCCCGCTCCTCGTCCCCGGGCGGGGGATTGAGGGCATACTCACGGGATTGCTGAGACTTGCATGTGTAAGTTGGGTAAGAGCTGATAATAAGGTCAGGACCATGCCTTTATGCATGCGGAGTTTCTTAGGACCCATCTTAACATCTTCAGTGTTATGCTTTGTATTAAGCTACGCTAGC